CATTTGTCGAACAAGGGAGTGAGACGTAATCAAGATAGGATCAGAATCATGAAAATTGGAGTGAGTGCTGACGTGTTCCGACGGGGGACTTAATGAAATAGGAGAAGAAGGTTCATTTAAATAACAAGTTATATCTTTTCTTTTGCTGGGGGAATCGTTACTGACAGTTCCGGCCCGAAAGAGCCATTGAAGTCGGAACATAAAAATAAGTTGAATTGTGGAAGAATCCATAACTCCATTTTTTTTATTCCAGTAAAGTAAGTCAATCGATAAAAGGAAAAACAAAGAATAATAAGAAATGACACTCCTGTCATAGGAATGGAAATAGCCCTTCTTGCTGCTTCAATAACAAGTATTTTTGTTTTCAAATCAGATAAATCATTTGATCTATGATTCATTGGAACAAAACAAGGAATGGCCTGGCTAGGTATAGGTACTGGCCAGGCCGGGGGAATAAAAGAACCTTTCGTACGAAATCAAAGAGGTACTCTTTCTATTGGAGATATCTGTTTCGAATCCTTATCTAAATGCAATTGCTGATAAAATTCGTATATATATAGAATAAAGAAAAGAAAGATAAAGAAAAGAATAAAGAAAAGAAGGATAAAGAAAGACTTTTATCAATCTTTACTTCACGCGTCACATATGAATTATCCTTTTGTAATTGGGAGAGATGGCTGAGTGGACTAAAGCGACGGATTGCTAATCCGTTGTACGAGTTATTCGTACCGAGGGTTCGAATCCCTCTCTCTCCGTTCCCTCTGATCACTTGAGAGTTATCTTTCGAATTCGAAAAAATCTCGAGCCCTTGTTATCTTAGTTAAATGTATGGAATAGAGAAAATCATAAGAAAATTCAGAAATCAAGCAACGAAAAACTTCTGATTTTTTTATTTTATTCCTCGCGTCCAGGATTACGTCCTGGATCATTAGATAGGAATCCGAAGATGAAGAGAGAAACAAAGAATATCACTACTGTGTAAACGAAGAGTTTGAGAGTAAGCATTACACAATCTCCAAGATCATTTTTGGGGGAAATAAGGGAATAGATTCTCTATTTTTGTACCACATATCCCATTTTGACACCAAGAAATGGAGTGGTTTCTAGAAAAGAAAGGAATTTGCAGGAATTCATTTGGAATAAGATTCTGATTCCTTCGTTACCAAAATGATCTTTCATACCCACAATTAGGTATTGTGAGGGACCATACATAAGGTCTTTGAACTCCGGAAAGTCAGAATGAGAAAATGAGGTGATCCAGATTCATCGCGGCTATCCAAAAGAATTTCAATGTTTGAATCGAGAGTTCATAATGTAAGATTTATCTGATCTTATCAATTGTTAGAATAGAATTTTTCCTTTTTTAGCGAATCAATCATGAATGTTTCTAGGACAGTATTAAAGATCTCATCGAAAACTTACAGCAGCTTGCCAAACAAGGGCTAAGAGAAAAAAGAGTACAGGTATGACTGGCATAACATCTACGATTGGATTGAAAAAAGCATAAGCCTCGGGTAATTTGGCGAAGAAAAAGCTACTCGAATGAAGGGCAGAATTAATACAGATACAGATCAAACTAAAGATATTAAGCATAACAAAAATTTCGCTCTTGTGAAGAATTTCATTATTAGTGAGTTGGGGAAAAATAAAGAAAGAAGAGAAGATAGGCCAAACAAAAAATCCTTCTTTTTCTTTGAACTTCCCCAATCAAAAATCCTTCAATTCTCAAATGAGAATAGAAGGAATCATACTTTCATACAATATCTTAATTGAATTATAGATAATGATCAATGAATTTCTTTTGATTCTACATCTACACGTGTCGAATCCTAGCAACAACCTATTCCATAGATATTTGGGCTGGAATTGACGAACAACCAATATCCATATTAGTGTTATTAGTGTCAAATAGAAATCTCAATGGGGCGTGGCCAAGCGGTAAGGCAACGGGTTTTGGTCCCGTTACTCGGAGGTTCGAATCCTTCCGTCCCAGACCGATTCTATCAGAACAAAGATTGTGCTCTTTTCTTTAACAATCCTCTGTTTAAGAGTGTAATGTTGGATACAATGGGATCCAATCTTTCTTTCTGATTTCTAATGATTCAGAGAAGAATCATATCCTACCTTTCGATCCTGTTTCTGTTTCTCACAAACAGAAACAGAATCGAGTGTCAATGACACGTGGATGGAAATAAATATCTTTTTGATATAGGTAGGATGGGAACAAAGATCAAAGTTCCATTCAAAAAAAAAAAGATTGGGTGGCCATTCAGCGTATGCCCGCCTCCCCCCCGCTCATATTCATATTGAAGTTAGTTAGTCATTTAGAGAAACTTTATGCCCCCTATTTATCTTGGATTCCCACATGATGCATTCTGAGTCGACATGCGGAAGAAAGGTAAAGTAAATAGGGGTAAATGACTAATTTTATGTGGATCCTGAATTCTAAACAGGAGGAGTTCTTGGTACTAATTCCATCACTGGGATTAAAGCTCCTAAGACTGGGGTGGGGCAAAATAAAATAGAAACAACGAATTAATCTGGACCCATTCGGCTTTGTACCTATACAAGATGGTATAGCATCCCATAAGAGGATCTTTTTTTGATTGGCTTTGAGTATGATTCATGATACCCATAGAATTCGTGTAGATACGAGTTAATTAGCAAAGGAAGGTATCAATTTCAATCAATATCTGTGTCATCCGGATCTCATTAACAAACAATAAAGTTCAATACGAAACAGATGTATTTTCTTTGGACTTAATTGCTTTTATTTTGCATCAGGCTCCAATGAATAATTGGAAATCAATGTAACGATGGGGGGGGGATTCATAGATTCCATTCACTTTAGTTTATCTTTATGGAAATGGAAAAATTTCTGAACCTGAAATAAAGCAAAATCCGTAGAAAATGAACCATGCCCATATGTAGTTTTATTGTTCTATTTCAGTGACACCGGTATTTCGGTTTCGGTTAAAAAGATTTGTGATCTCTTAAATATACACGATGACCCCCGGTGACAATTGTTCGGTGTATCTGATGGATACGGAAAGGTCATACTCCTACGATTTGGATTTTCTCAATCAGATGAAAGAATAGCGACCTTAATCTTATCTTCCATGAGCTCTTTTCTATCCATCCCCATGAAAACAACTAAATTGGATTTTTTTCTCGGCCCATCCATCTGATTTAAATCATTGATGATTCAATTGGAAAAGAAACATGGATTTCTCTTATGATGATCGAATTCGCGTCTCTTTAATCAATGAGATATCTGCTAAACTTTTTAGTTACTCGTTGTGATTGTGCCGACTTGTTGATTTGATTGATTTAGAGATCAAATTAAATTCAGTCTTTACAGGAAAACTTATTTATAGTAATGATAATGATGTCGAAGTAGGAAATTCTTGAAACCATTTTATTTTTTATGATTCCTTACCTTATAAATCCTCGCTATTCGAAGAAGTGTGAGATTGGTGAATCTATCCTATCGAGTCACTTGCGACCTTTCCGGTTCATTAGAATAGCTTATTTGGTTAATGACTCATTTTATTTTGTTCCAGTATTGGTAATTCCAGTATTGGTAATCGAATTAAAGACTCGTCTTTAGTTTAGTTGTTCGAGAAAGAATTGGAATTGGATCTTTCATGATTGATCGTCCCGAACAATATAACAATATGTTTAAGATGTAGATGTAAATAAGTGTTAAGCAACTCATTTCTTCGTGTTTTTTATAAATGTGTTTCATTCCTATAACAGAATATGGGTTAATTTGGCTTTTTGCTGAGATTTCCCCAGAGAAATACCTATTCATACATATATAAAAATAAAGTATGGACTACTATGCACCGATGGAGCCAATGACTATTCATGATTCCATATTGAATCAATTCCATACCGGTCCAAATTAGAGGAATGTTATGGTAAAACTTCGTTTGAAACGATGTGGTAGAAAGCAACGTGCGACTTGAAGGACATGATCGGCTGTGGATTCTTGCATCCACCATTTTTTTATATATCAATGAAGATGCTCTTGGCTCGACATAGTTTGTTCTGTGCCACCAGGACCCCATTTTGGGGGGTTGTAAATAGTACATGATGGAGCTCGAGCATAAATTCTTGATTCATTTATCAGAGGGAAGGATCTAGGGTTAGTGCCAGTCAATAAGTTGGAACAACTTCGTAAGTATATCTTCGATATAGAAATCGCAAATTCGAACAAGTTTCAAATAAAAAAGCAAAAAAGGGAAAATTTGTCGGAATTGGTAAAACTATTTCGATCAAAAGTGTATCACAGGGGAATCAACCATTTGTATGATTCTTCAATAGAAAGAACAAAAGGTATGTTGCTGCCATTTTGAAACAATTAAGGATCACCGAAGTAATGTCTAAACCCAATGATTCAAAGCAAAGATAAAGGATACCGGAACAAGGAAACGCCATTTTCAATTGTCTCAATAACTAGATCAGAATGAGAAAGGAAAATTGATTCTAGACGAGACAAACAAAAGAGGTTAGAGACGGCTCAATAAATGTCTAAGGATTTCCCTTCGAGCTCTTTGAGAATTACCCAACTTGAGTTATGAGTACGAATGAGATTTCTTTTTTTTTTATTCCTTCCAAAAAAAAAACGACTCAAATCCTAATCTAATTGATGATTTTATGGATCCATTTGCCACTATATACAATACATAAATTCGAATCATTCTTTCTCGAGCCGTACGAGGAGAAAACCTCCTATACGTTTCTAGGGGGGGCATTGTTCATCTATATCTATCCCAATGAGCCATCTATCGAATCGTTGCAATTGATGTTCGATCCCGAAGAGAAGGAAGAGATCTTCGTAAAGTGGGTTTTTACGATCCGATAAAGAACCAAACTTATTCAAATGTTCCTGCTATTCTATATTTCCTTGAAAAAGGCGCTCAACCTACAGGAACTGTTCATGATATTTCAAAGAAGGCGGAAGTATTTAAGGAACTTCGAATTAATCAAACGAAATAAAATTTATGAAATAGAAAAAAAAGGTTGAGTGAAATAACTGGCAATTGAGGGGATTGCCATCAATCAGATGGTTTTCGTTGGAACTCTACGAATAAATAAGGGATCAATCTTGCTATTGTTTGTACTTCTATTGAAAACCAGAGATTTTTTTCCTACTTCTTCTTTATTTATTCCCCCCCACACACTTCATTTCTTATCTATGTAGTGCCAATCCAACACAAGTCTTTATTTTCTTTATTTCATTTTTTTTCTCAAAATTCAATTGATATTGACAATGGTGTATCGATCAAATATAATTCGATCGTGGATAAATAGATCTATTTATCTACGTCCCATAAGTTTGTTTCTTTACTTCACTAGGTTCGCCGGATTCACTGTGACACAAGAAGTATCTTCTTAAAGATAATGAAAAAAAAAATGATCAAAACAGGAGGGTCCACAAATTTTTACATCTATCTATATTTATCCGTGAATCCGTTGTATTTGAATCTGATCTGAACATTTTGATGTTCATAATTGATCATCAAATGTTTCTTTTCGATTTGTTGCTAGTTCAATGTTTTGATGGGGTAGGGCAATCCAATCTCTTTATTTATTTATTTATTTTTTGATTCCGATCGTATCTACACAACATATTTATACGGGTTGCTAACTCAACGGTAGAGTACTCGGCTTTTAAGTGCGGCTAGGATCTTTTACACATTTGGATGAAGCAACAGATTCGTCCATACCATTGGTATGGTTTGTAAGACCACGACTGATCCTGAAAGGGAATGAATGGAAAAAACAGCATGTCGTATCAATGGAGAACTCTGAGAATACTTCCTGGGTCGGTAAAAAATATGGTTTTGATTCTTGGAACGGTACCAAATCAATTCACAGTTTGGTCGAGTGAATAAATGGATAGAGCCCTAATGGCTCCAATTATAAGGAAACCAAAAGCAACGAGCTCGGTTCATAATTCGAATGATTACCCGATCTAATTAGACGTTAAAAATAGATTAGTGCCTGATGCGGGAAAGGGTTCTCCTGTGAGTGGATCATCGATTCCTTTTTTTCATGAATCCTAACTATTAACTATTCTTTCTCTATTATGGAGTGGAGACGAATGTGTAGAAGAAACGGTATACTGATAAAGAGAATTTCTTCCAAAGTCAAAAGAGCGATCGGGTTGCAAAAATAAAGGATTTCTAACCATCTCTTGTAACTATAACGAACACAAACAAATTGGATGGAAAGAGAGAGGATCCGTTCATTGGACTCCCCGTCTCCGGGGTATCTATTCTTTTCTTACTATATATCCTGTTCTGACCGTATCGCACTATGTATCATTTGATAACCCAAGAAATCCTCCGTGCCTTTGTATAATTTCAAATGGAGGAATTACAAGGATATTTAGAAATAGATAGATCTAGGCAACAACACTTCCTATATCCGCTTCTATTTCAGGAGTATATCTACGCACTTGCTCATGATCATGGTTTAAATGGATCGATTTTTTACGAACCTATGGAAAATTTCGGTTATGACAATAAATCCAGTTCACTAATTGTGAAACGTTTAATTACTCGAATGCATCAACAGAATCATTTGATTCTTTCGGTTAATGATTCCAACGAATCTATTTTCGTTGGGCACAACAAGAATTTTTATTTTCAAATGGTATCAGAGGGTTTTGCAGTCATTATGGAAATTCCATTCTCGCTGCGATTAGTATCTTCCCTAGAAGAAAAAGAAATAGCAAAATCTCATAATTCACGATCTATTCATTCAATATTTCCCTTTTTCGAGGACAAATTATCACATTTAAATCATGTGTCAGATATACTAATACCTCATCCCATCCATCTGGAAATCTTGGTTCAAACCCTTCACTGCTGGATACAAGATGCCCCCTCTTTGCATTTATTGCGATTCTTTCTCCACGAGTATCGTAATTCGAATAGTCTCATTACTCCAAAGAAATCCATTTCTCTTTTTTCAAAAGAGAATCAAAGATTCTTCTTGTTACTATATAATTCTCATGTATATGAATGTGAATCCGTATTAGTGTTTCTCCGTAAACAATCTTCTCATTTACGATCAACATCCTCTGGAACTTTTCTTGAGCGAACACATTTCTATGGAAAAATAGAACATCTTGTAGTAGTGCTTCGTAATGATTTTCAGAAGACCCTATGGTTGTTCAAGGACCCTTTCATGCATTATGTCAGATATCAAGGAAAATCCATTCTGGCTTCAAAGGGGACTCATCTTCTGATGAAGAAATGGAAATCTCACCTTGTCCATTTTTGGCAATGTCATTTTTACTTGTGGTCTCTACCGGACAGGATCCATATAAACCAATTATACAATCATTTCTTATATTTTCTGGGCTATCTTTCAAGTGTACGACTAAACACTTCGGTGGTAAGGATTCAAATGCTAGAGAATTCATTTCTAATAGATACTTCTATTAATAAATTCGAGACCCTAGTCCCAATTATTCCTCTGATT